CCCCATTTAGCCTATCTCAATTAGTAGGAGCTGGACCGGATAAGACGAGTCGTATCCTTTTAGGTGACCTTCACAAGCGTCCTCAATTTATTAAAGACGAATATGAGGAGATTTTAAACAACGACTATGAGTCAAATGAGAAAAAGAAAAAAAGACAAGATGCTTTAAAAATGAAACGTTTTCGAAAAATTAGAAAAACCGTCCCTAAATGGACGAGATCCCGATTAATCAGCGATTTGGAATTCGTGTTACTGGACTATAAACCGAAAGACATTTCACCAAAGCAAGAAATAGATCCCGATATGTTCTCAAGGGACTTGAAACAGATCATACTATTTACTAAGTTAGACGATACTGATGATCCCGAGATCCCGGATGAGTTGTTGGTGGAACAATATATTGATGAACCGGATTTTCGTCGAAACATAATCAAGGGTACTGGATGCGCTCAAAGGCGGAAAATAATTGCGAACCTGCTTCTCCCAAGACCGTCTTCCCCACTTTTTTGGGGCAAAACCCAAAGTAAGCTCGTGGCTATGTTTTATCACTTTTTTTTTCGAATTTGGGGAAGAATAGAATCCAAAATTTTTGATGATACAAAAATAAGAGATCCTCTTCCAGAATGGAAGAGGGAAAAAAAGAAAACAAAACGGGAACAACAAGAAAGAATGAAACTAGAAACAGAAGAAGCTTGGGAAAACCTGTCACATGGAACAGAAATAAGAACTTCCTTATTAGTAATGCAATCGATTCTTAGAAAATATATTCTATTCCCTTTATTCATAATAGCTAAAAATACTTTCTATTTCTTAAACTATGGAGTTTCTGACTGGGACGAGGATTTTGCGGAATGGGCGAAAGAAATACACATTCCAGTCACCCATGGGGGTGTTCCATTACAAATTAACGACCTTCTGATCTATTTTTTTTCAGAAGGTTTTGACATCAAAATAATATCTCCTTTCTCCTTGAAACCTTGGTGCAAATCTCAGCTACAATCCTCTGGTAGAAATGTAATCAAAAAGAAAAGAAAAAAACTAGACCTGGACTATTATTTTTTAACCGTTTGGGGAATGGAGGCTGAAGCGGCTTTCGCTCCGCCCCGAACAGAATCTTCCTCTTCTTCCCCGTTTGTTGTCTTTTTGAAACTCATTTTAAAGAAACTCGGAATCCAAATGAAAAAAAAGACAAAGAAAGTTCTAAAGGCTTTAGTACCATATTTTAAAAGCGGAGTAACCGAACTCTTAGAGGTAAATGTAATTCCATTAGATAATTTGAAAAAATTATCTAAATCAAGTCAAATTCAAGACGAATCATTTACTCCAATTGGATCTATAGATTGTGAAAATTATTCAGAGACAGACCTACAAATGAAGAATCTAACTGATAGAATCCGCATAGTGAGAAATAAAATACAAAGGCTTGAAAAAGATCAAATCAAAGCTATTTCTGAAATAAAAAGTAGTATAGAAGAGTCTAATGTAGAATTAGAATCACAACCGCGAAAAACAAAAAATCCTTGGAAACTTTTCATAAGAAGAAATGTTCGATTAATCATCAAATCTCATTATTTTCTAAAAATTTGCATTGAAAAAAAATACATAGATATCTTTCTACCTATGATTAATATGATTAATATTGCCGCAATCAATATAAAACATTTTGTTGAATCAATGATTGGGGAATACATTTCTAATAATGAAAGAAATCAATCTAAAAATGAAAAAAAGCAATCTAAAGATGAAACAACTGAAAAAGACATTCACTTTATTTCTATTTCGACTATCAAAAAGTCACGACCTACTAAGAAGAAGTCAAATATTTTTTATGACTTATCTTCCTTGTCACAGGGATATGTATTTTTTAAATTATCCCAACTACAAGCTAGTAACTTGTCTAAGTTAAGATCCGTTCTTCAATATCCCGGAACGTCTTTTTTTCTTAAGACCACAATAAAGGATTCTTTTGGAATACAAGGAATATTGAATTCCCAATTAAAGCATAAGAAACTTCGAAGTTATGATCAATGGAAAAACTGGTTAAGAGGTCATTTTCAATACAATTCTCCCATTGGGTGGTCTAGATTAATACCAGAAAAATGGCGAACTCGAGTCAATCAACGTTGGATGGCTGAAAATAAGGATTTAAAAAAATGGAGTTCAAATGAGAAAGACCTATTATTTTCATTTCATTACACATATAAAGTAGATTCCCGATCAGAAAAATTTCAAAAATGCTATAGATATGGTCTTTTATCAGATCAATTTATTAATTATGAAACGAAGAAAGACTCACCTATTACTGGATCACAATTACCAGTAATTGAGAACTTAAAATGGAGGTTCGCCATAGACCAATTTGATTATGACAATCTGAATCTTTATCGCAAAAATCCTGAGGGCCTTTCTATGGAGCGTTATATAACAAGAACGAGGAGTCCTTTATATAGTTTAGCCCCTTTATATACTTTAGATAAAATTTTGGAAAGGATTTGGGAAATTCGGAAAGAAAAGCCAGATATAAAATATTTTGATTTGGCAGATAGAAAATATTTGGATTTGGCAGATAGAAAATATTTGGATTTCGAGTGGCAAACCTTTGTTCTAAACGACGTACTAAAGGATGTAAAGGATAAGGATGAGGATGATAATAAACTAGGTCTTTTGTACATTCATCTTCGTAAAAATGTACAAGCTCTAGATAAAGATATACACGATCTAGCAAAAGATCTAGGAATTATTAGACCCAAGAGACCCGAGCCCGACAAAATCTTTCGTGATTGGCTAAAACTAAAACTAGTGAAAAACCCGTCGAAAATGAGAAAACTGAGAAAGATAGTCCGCCAACACAAAGAAAAATGTGCATCTTGGTTCTTCCCAGAATTGATTCTATATTTAAAAGAATATAGAATGAACCCTTGGACTTCATTTAGAAGAATAATGGTTCTAAATATAGCTGTGCATAGCTATGCAATAAAAGGTCGACCAAACCCGGCTTACGCTTTGAAGAAAAAAGGAGCTGCTAGAGCTCTGAGAGAACTTTTGAGTTTTCAACTGCACTGGTACAATAAGGTTGTGGCACAAAGAACCGTCGATATGTTCGTGCCAATTAGCTACCTGGTGGAGGGGGGAAAAGCTCGCGTGGAGGCCAGAAAAGCTCGCAAAAAGTTGGCCAATTCGACGATAATCTCTCTGCGAACGGAAAGATTCAGTCCAAATCAACTAAAGCTTGATCACGACGGGCAATTTCTGGAAAAAAACGCGCTTAAACTTGGGGTACTGGTTTTAAGATGCCCGCATCTGCCTAAAGGTCCTAATCTTAAAAAAAAAGGGATTCGCGATCAAATCCTAAGCATTCCATTCGTTGATCGAAACCTGGAACTAATTGGGGTTGATGAATCCATTATAAGCCATCAAAGAATAGCAGGAAATAGAGAGAAAAATCATTATGATTTGCTTGTTCCTGAAAATATTTTATCATCTAGACGTCGTAGAGAATTGAGAATTCTAATGTCTTTCAAATCTAAAAATAGGAAAGGTGTGGATAGAAATCTAGTATTTTGCAACGAGACTAAGATAAGAAACTGGAGTCCATCTTTGAAGGAAAGTAAACATCGTGATAGAGATAGAGATAAAAATGAATTAGAATTAATGAAATTAAAGTTCTTTCTTTGGCCTAATTATCGATTAGAAGATTTAGCTTGTATGAATCGTTTTTGGTTTGATACCAATAATGGGAGTCGTTTCAGCATGTTAAGAATCTATATGTATCCACCATTAGAACGGCAGGAATCGTTTGAGGATGTTAAGAATCTAGAGGATGTTAAGAATCTATTTGTATCCACGATTCGAAATTTGAAAATTCGTTGATGGTACTTTCATATACCCTAGATGTTAGAGAAGATAGGGTATATGAAAGTAAACAAAACAGCAGAGCATATGCCTTGTCTTACATCCCAATTTCATATAAAGTCTAAGATACTCAGTCAACGACGTATTAATTAGATCTACAAATGTCTCACGGAAATCTTCGTAATTTTAGGTTTCAGTTATTCGCTTTTGTGAGTGTCAAAATCATCTTTTTGCATCTCTATTCGTCGAATCTAATTCAAAATTAGATTGATTCATCTTATGTTAATTGATAAAATAAGGAATCCCTAAAGAAATTCTGATTCTTGTGTATACTGCATTAAAATAGTCGGTATTATTATTACTGATCAATAAAATCCATATCTGTTCTATAAAAAGGGGAGGGGAGGAAATTCTTTTATGATAAAAAAAGCATTCGTTTCAATTATTTTGCAAAAGGAAACCAAAGAAAACAGGGGATCTGCTGAATTTCAAATAGTGAATTTCACCAATAAGATACGAAAACTGACTTCACATTTGGAATTGCACAAAAAGACTATTTGTCTCAGAGAGGCCTGCGAAAAATTCTGGGAAAACGTCAACGGCTGCTAGCTTATTTGTCAAAAAAAATAGAATACGTTATAAAGAATTAATCGATCAGTTGAATATTGGAGAAACAAAAGCTGGTTGAAGAGTCGGTTTGAATTTTTTGCTTCAACCTTAATGAACTTCTTTTCACTTTCAGCAATTCATGGAAGAATGAATCGGGAAAAATCTATGACTACGTCAGCTACAAGAAAAGACCTCATGATAGTCAATATGGGTCCTCACCACCCATCAATGCACGGCGTTCTTCGACTCATTGTTACTCTAGATGGGGAAGATGTTATTGACTGTGAACCAATATTGGGTTATTTACACAGAGGTATGGAAAAAATTGCGGAAAACCGAACAATTATACAATATTTGCCTTATGTAACACGTTGGGATTATTTAGCTACTATGTTCACAGAAGCAATAACTGTAAATGCACCAGAGCAGTTAAGCAATATTCAAGTACCTAAAAGGGCCAGCTATATCCGAGTCATTATGTTGGAGTTAAGTCGTATAGCTTCGCATTTGTTATGGCTTGGCCCTTTTATGGCGGATATTGGGGCACAAACCCCCTTCTTCTATATTTTTCGAGAAAGAGAGTTGATATATGACCTATTCGAAGCTGCCACTGGGATGCGAATGATGCATAATTTTTTTCGTATCGGAGGGGTGGCTGCTGATTTACCTTATGGATGGATAGATAAATGTTTGGATTTTTGTGATTATTTTTTAAGAGAGGTTGCTGAATATCAAAATCTTATTACACACAATCCTATTTTTTTAAAACGAGTTGAGGGGGTAGGCATTATTGGCGGAGAGGAGGCGATAAATTGGGGTTTATCGGGACCAATGCTACGAGCTTCCGGAATACAATGGGATCTTCGTAAAGTTGATCAGTATGAGTGTTACGAGGAATTCGACTGGGAAGTCCAATGGCAAAGAGAGGGAGATTCATTAGCTCGTTATTTAGTACGAATCACTGAAATGACAGAATCCATAAAAATGATTCAACAGGCTCTCGAAGGAATTCCGGGGGGGCCCTATGAGAATTTAGAAATGCGACGGTTTGAGAGACTAAGGGACCCAAAATGGAATGATTTTGACTATCGATTTATTAGTAAAAAACCCTCTCCGACTTTTGAATTATCGAAGCAAGAACTTTATGTGAGAGTTGAAGCCCCAAAAGGCGAGTTGGGAATTTTTCTGATAGGAGATAAGAGTCTTTTTCCTTGGAGATGGAAAATCCGACCACCCGGTTTTATCAATTTGCAAATTCTTCCTCAGCTAGTTAAAAGAATGAAATTGGCTGATATTATGACGATATTAGGTAGCATAGACATCATTATGGGAGAAGTTGATCGTTAAAATGATAATTGATACAACAGAAGCACAAGCTATCAGCTCTTTTTCTAGATTGGAATCCTTCAAAGAAGTCGCTGGAATCATATGGATGCTTGTCCCTATTTTGACTCTTGTATTAGGAATCACAATAGGTGTACTAGTCATTGTTTGGTTAGAAAGAGAAATATCTGCAGGGATACAACAACGTATTGGACCTGAATACGCTGGTCCTTTAGGAATTCTTCAAGCGCTAGCAGATGGTACAAAATTACTTCTCAAAGAGAATCTTCTGCCATCTCGAGGAGATATTCGTCTATTCAGTATCGGACCATCCATCGCAGTTATATCAATTCTACTAAGTTATTTAGTAATTCCTTTTGGCTATCATCTTGTTCTAGCCGATCTCAGTATTGGTATTTTTTTATGGATTGCAATTTCAAGTATTGCCCCCATTGGACTTCTTATGTCAGGATATGGATCAAATAATAAATATTCCTTTTTAGGTGGTTTACGAGCCGCGGCTCAATCAATTAGTTATGAAATCCCATTAACTCTATGTGTGTTATCAATATCTCTACGTGTGATTCGTTAAGACATAAAATGAACCCTACTTCTTTATCTTTCTAGGAGGGGCCTTTCATGAGTTGAATAGAAAGTTTCATTTTTTATTCATCATTCGGGTTGATGAACTAAACCAAATAGTTATATGAGTGAAAGAAACGGCTTATAAAATTGCCGTAAAAAGATTGAGTCTCATTTTCTATGTACAAGAGTTAAGTAAAAGTAACCATAACCATAAACATTAGAAACTGTTTACCCCAAGATTGATTAATTAGTGATCATGGCTTGAAGCGGGTGCAAAAGATCAACTGTATGGGGTTTTTACTATCTATTCTCATAGATGTATTACCCTAATGGGCGATTAGCAAAGGAGGTGGATGGTTATAGGAACACCAAGGTACACAAAGGATTCGTAATAGAGATTATGTAAGTCATTCAACAGGATTTTTCTATGCATAAAAGGAATTCTGATGGGGGCTTTTAGTTGGTAGAAATGATGAAGAAGTACTTCCCCTGATTCCGATCCAGAGTCTACTCCTATCCACTGATTAAGTAAATAACTATCAAGAACGAAGGAATCCTTTACTTTGTTTCAAGTCCCTTTTTCTGAGAAAGGAGAATAGGAACGAAAAAAATCAAATAGAAAGAATAGAATTGCACTAAAAAGAAAGAGATCTTTTTTTATTCTTTCTTTTCTCTATTTAGAGAGATAAAATTCTTGTCAGAATTTGTGAACTAATGCGATGCCTAATTTTTTTTCGTAATCGAAAATGCTAGGTTGAAATATCTAGGAATATTGTGACAAGAAAGATTTTATTGAAAGCTTAAGTTATCACTCAACAAAGAAAAATGAAAATTCTTAAAAGAGAAGATCAATTCCGAAGCGCTTTATTTTCAATATAGCAGACAGAATTTCATTATCTAATTTGGGACTTTACGGTAGATTTTGATTCTACCTATTCTACGAATCTATCAAGATAAATAATAGCGAACGGGTCCTTAGATTTATTTGTGACCTTTGAGGAGCCGTATGAGATGAAAATCTCATGTACGGTTCTGTAATAGCAATGGGGACAGTGATGTTATCATCGACTATGATTATCTAATAGTTCAAGTACAGTTGATATAGTTGAAGCGCAATCAAAATATGGTTTTT